TATACATAATATCACTTTTTCCTAAATAATTTTTGATAGGGATATCCCCTAGTATATCAAAAAATTTGCCCTTATGTTTATGTGTGTTGTAATTATAAAAACTCTCTCGATTCTTATTTACTTGGAATGGTGATCCATAAATATATGGGTCCCTCTTATTTTCATAATTAATAGATCTATAAGATAAAAGATTATATCTATAGTATTTTTGAAAATTCTCATTTTGATTTGGTAATGAATATACTTCGTAATCGTTTTGTTTTTTGTAATGAATTAATAGGTCTTTTTCATATGAATTCTCTTTGTTTAAATCTTGATTTTGAATTGTACGACATTTATTGATTCTATTTTTCCATTTTGCTGCTATTAATCTAGACCATCTAATCTGAGATAAATGGTATTGATAATGACCTCTTAACCAGTTTTTCCATTGATTTATTCCAGAATTCCGAAGTTTCTTATGTCTTAATTCATAATGAATTATTCCTTGTTTTCCAAAATAATCTTTTATTGAAGTCTTAAGAAAAAAAGACGTTCCGTGATATTGAAGAATAGATCTTAACTTATACAAGTTAAGAACTTGTGTTTGTGATATTTTGTAAAATACATATGCTTGTGACAAGGAGGATAAGTCAAAAAAATTCTGTGAATTCTTATTACTAATATTATAAAGTGACTTTTTTATAGTCGAAATAAAATGAATTTTATTTTGATTTGTTTTATTAATTCTTTTTTTATTTTTTTTATTATTGTAAATGGATTTATCAATCATTTTTTTTGTTGATTCAACAAAAAGTTGTATATTAATTCTGGGAATATTAATAATAGATAGAAGGATATCTGCGTATATCCTTTCAGTGAAAAATTTTATAAAATAATGTAATTTACGGATTAATCGAGTATTTCTTCTTTTTAATATTTGCCAATTTGGTGATTCGAATCTTTTAGCATTATAACTTGTTTTATTAGGACTATCATTTATTTCTGGAGTCACTTTTTTTTTATTTTTTGTAATTCTTTTTATTTGATTTCTGATTGTGCTTGTTCTATCAGTCAGATCTTTCATTTTTTTTTCTGTCAGTAAAAAATTTGTCCAATATGTAGATTGAATTCGACTAAAGGATTTATGAATTATATGATTGCGGGTTATAGAATCTTTTTCTTTTTTTTTTTTAGTTTCGCTTGATTTATATATTTCTCTCAATCTAAATAATAGAATTGGATTTACTTTTGAGAGTTCTTTTTTTATTTTTTTTAAAAACGGAATGCCCTTGATAATCCATTTTTTTGTTTTTTTTGAGATATTTAGGAATTTTGTTCTTTCTTTTAAAACTTTTAGAAATATAAAATACTTTTTTTTCAATTTTCCAATTTTTTTTTCGAGTTTCTTAAAAATGGGTTCAAAAAAGGAAGGCCGTTTTTGGGGAGAACCAAAAGGAAGTTCAGCTTCCATTCCCCAAACCGTTAAAAAAAAAAAATCATCTTTTTGTCCTTTCTTTTTGATTCGATCTATATGAGAGGACCGTGGCTTAGATCTGTGCCAGGGTTTCAGACAGAAAGGAAATAGCATCTTTATTTGAATACCGTCTATTAACCAATTTTTCGGAAATTCTGTTTCTGATAATTGAACACCATTATAGGTGCATTTAACATGCATTTCTTTATTCCATTCATTTAAATCCTCAGACCACTCAGGAAATTGTAATAATAGCATACGGCCAATATTTTTAGCTATTATCAATGACGGTAATATAATATATTTTCTAAGAATCGATTGAGTTATTAACATGGAACCTCTTATTACTTGAGCAAATGGAATGGTATCCCAGGCTTCTGCTACTTCTATCCGCGCTTTCTCTTTTCTTTTGTTCTCTTCTTTTTTGTCCTTTTCCTTTTTTTCCCTTTCTTTTATTTCTTCTTCTGTATAATCTGAAATTTTGAATTCTGCTCCCTTTCCTATACAATTTCTAAAAATGAGTTTTATCAGTTCGGAGATATCAAAAAAAAAAGGGTGTGATTTGTCTATTCTGTCCAAAAAAAGCGGAGAATGTGCATTTGCTTGAAAAAGTTCCCAAATAACTGTTTTACATCTTTGGGCTCGCATTGAACCTTTGATTATGTCTCGACGAAAATCAGATTGTTGCGAATATCGTATCAAAGCTACTTCGTCTCTTTTATTAGAATTATTAGTATCCTTATTATTAGGATCGGTATTTCCCCGGTTATCAGTAAAAATCACTACACGTTTGGCTTTTCTTGAACGAATCTGATAATCTATTGGTACTTCTTCTTCACTTTCTCCTTCCTGTTGTTCTAATTCGTTGATTAATTTGTATGACCATCGAGGGACTTTTTTACTGATTTCTTTTATTCCAATAGATTTTTTTTTTTTTTTTTTATCATTAAGATCACTTCTAATTGCATTGAATAAAAATTTTGTTTTATTTTCGGAATCCATTCTTCCTTGTTCTGAAAATAAAGAAGATCTTTTCAAATTTGA